ATCTTTTATTTTTGCAACCCAATCACTCTTTTGACTTTGGAAAAGATTCTTTTTTTATCACTATACTATTTCTTCTACACATCCGTCTCCAATCCACAATAAAGAATAATTAGGATTCATAAAAAAAAAAAAGAATAAATGGTCCACTCACAATTTACAAGAGAACCTTTTCCCATATTAAGGCACTAATCTATTTTTAACGTATAATTAGTAATTTGATCGGGTAATCATTCAAATTAAGAAAGGAAGCTCGTTTCTTTTTTGTCTTACTCGAATTGGAGCCATAAGGCTCTATCCATTTATTCACTAGACCCGAAAGACTTTACTGAACTTAAAATTTGTTATAAAAAATAAAAAGAAAAATTCTCGTTCTATTTCTATTATCTATTATGAGTACTAGAAATCTTATTTTTCTATGATTATATTATTCTTTTTTCTATTCTGTTTACGACATGCTTTTTTTTCCATTCATTACCTTTCAGGATCAGTCGCGGTCTTATAAACTTTACCAATAGTCTAGACGAATTCCTTCATCCAAATGTGTAAAAGATCATAGTCGCAATTAAAAGCCGAGTACTCTACCGTTGAGTTAGCAACCCGGATCAATATGAGGTGTAGATATGATCGAAATAAAAAAGATCCAGCAAACTCATCCATTTTACTAATTTTACTAAAGTGAAGGAAAGATCCAATAGGGGAATGGGGATAAAAAGATCTATTTAGATACGATCAAATTATATTTGTTTGAGACGCCATTGTCAATATGAATGGACTTTTTAGAAAACAAATTTCAAGAATTTATATAGAAATTTGTGTTGGATTAGCACAACATAAAGAATAAATAATAACTTTGAGCGGAAAAAAATAAGGAATTAAGGAAAAGGTAAAGATAGAAAAAATAGCGGCTTTCTTTAATCAAAAAAAGAAAGGTACAATACAAATACAAGAAGAACCCCCCCTTGTTGGGGGGTTCGATAAAAAGAAGCAAGAAAAAAATAAGAATAAGAAAAAGAAGAAGAAAATAAGTATGAATAGAACAAAAAAAGAAGAAACTTTGAATAAAGAATTACACAAAGTTAGTTACCCTATCCTTTTTTTATTCACGATTCTTTTTTTTACTTTCTTTTTTATCAAAAGAAACTCGAAATTCTTTAAAGAATTCTGCCTTCCTTAAAATATCATAAACAGTTCCTGTGGGTTGAGCACCTTTTTCAAGGAAATATAAAATAGCAGGAACATTTGAATAAGTTTGATTCTTTATCGGATCATAAAAACCCACTTTTCGAAGATCTCTTCCCTCTCTTCGGGATCGAACATCAATTGCAACGATTCGATAGATGGCTCATTGGGATAGATGTAAATAAAAAATGCCCCCCTAGAAACGTATAGGAGGTTTTATCCTCATACGGCTCAAGAAAAAATGATTCTAATTTCTAGAATTTCTATCTTCTATCTATATAGATATAGATAGATAGGAATAAAAATGGATCCATAAAGAATTAGACTGTAATTTGAGCCTTTTTTCCTTCTTTACAGAAAAAGAAAAGAAAATTCATTCGTACTCCTAACTCAAGTTGGGTAGTTTTGAAAGAGTTTGAAAGGAAATCCTTAGAATTTCTTGAGCTGTCTCTAACCTCTTTTTTTGTCTCCTTTCGGATCTATTTTTTTTTAGTCATTCTGATCCAATTGTTGAGACTAGTGAAAATAGTGTTTCCTTGTTCCGGAATTTGTTGTCTTTGCTTTGCGCTTTGTGAAATCATTAGGTTTAGACATTACTTCGGTGATCCTTACTCCTTTTCAAAAAGGCAGCAACATACCTTTTGTTTTTTCTATGGAAAAGGGAAAATAATACGAACGATTGATTCCTTTGTGATACACTCTTGATCGAAACAGTTTGAAAATTTCAACAAATTTGATTTTTTTTTCATTTCAAAAACTTGTTTAAATTTGAACCTCTCCATTTATCTATATTTCTATATTGATGATCTATTTACAAAGTTGGTCTAACTTATTGATTGTCACTAACCCTAGATTATTCCCCCGATAAATGAATCAATCATTTTTGCTCGAGCTCCATCATATGCTATACCTTTCTATACCATTAGTATCTTTATTTAGCAACCCAAGATAAATTCAATTAGGTTCCTAGCAGAACAAACTATGTCGAGACAAGAGCATCTTCATTCGTATAGAAAATGGTGGATGTCAGAATCCACATCCAATCATGTCCTTCAAGTCGCACGTTGCTTTCTACCACATCGTTTCAAACGAAGTTTTACCATAACATCCCTATAATTTTATTATATTTTAAATTGGAACCGTATGCAATTGATTCAATATGGAATAATGAATAGTCATTGGTTGAACCGATACATAATAATCTACACTTAAAAATAAGTGTTTATCCGGAGATTTCACTTCAAATTACCCCATATTTTCTCATATGAATAATATCACATGAAAAAAAACAAATAAGTTTTAAGCAAACTTATTTACATCTTCAACAGATCTTTCGAGATTGTCCATCATAAAAGATCCTTCTTTTTCTTTTCAAAAAAGAAAAGAAATTAGAAACCTCAAAAAAAGCCTTTGACTTTCATTTCATTCAAATGAAAAAGAAATCCCCATGAATGGATAAAAGTTTTTAGCCACTTTAACTAAATTTAACTAAATACTATAATACTATACTAACTAATAACTAGACTAAACTAAATATTTCATTTCAATATTCATAAATATTCAATTATAGAATAATAAGATAATCTTATTAATAAAAATATACAATATATATTCTTATGTAAGAATTATGTATTTATGTATTAAATTGATGTATTAATATATTCTAATATGAATATTAATTCTTTCTAATATGAATATTAATTATGAAGTATGAATATTTTCTCATTTTTTATTTATGAAATAGGATTTCATGATTATAATATTATTATTTACTTATTATTTACCATCTCCAATTGAATCTGATTTTCATTTCATTTAAATCAGAGAGATAGTTTGAGAAGAAAGTTTCTTTGTTTTCATTATTATGGAGTAGAAAAAGTCTCGTGTAAGGTAAGATCAAAGAGAAAATCAGAATCCGAGGATTCTGATCTTTTGGCACCCATCTCCATCTCCATCATAGAAAACAAAGAATCGTTAACGAAAATAATTACGAATATTTAAGAATAAAATACTTTAGTAAAAAAGTAAAAAAAAGATATGATTCTAAGAATAAATCTTAGAATTCAGTGTATCCAACATGAAACATAAAATTGTTGAATTCAATTTTCAATTTCAATTAGAGAAGAATCCTTCGTTTATGATGCAAACGATCTGGGACGAAAGGATTCGAACCTCCGAGTAACGGGACCAAAACCCGTTGCCTTACCGCTTGGCCACGCCCCATTTTGATTTGGTCTAAGAAAAACTAAGCTAAATATTGGTTATTCGTCAATAACCAACCAAAAGAAATATAGGACATGTTGTCGCTGGGATTCAACACAATAGATATAGAATCAAAAAGATTAATTGATCATTACTTAGAATTCAATTAAGATATTGTATGAAAATAGAATTCCTTGTATTCTTATTTGATTGGATAATGTAAGGAAGGATTCTTGATTGGGGAGAAGTCAAATAAAAATCAGAATTTCTTTCTTTTATCTGCTTTTTTATTTTAAAAAATCCCTCAGAAAAACAACTCAATCCAATCTGATAATTTCTTATCATTTCAATTTCATTTTAATCTTTAAGAACAAGAAAAGAATATTTGTTATGTTTAATATCTTTAGTTTAATCTGTATCTGTCTTAATTCTACCCTTTATTCGAGTAGTTTTTTCTTCGCCAAATTGCCCGAGGCTTATGCCTTTTTCAATCCAATCGTAGACGTTATGCCGATTATCCCTTTACTCTTTTTTCTCTTAGCCTTTGTTTGGCAAGCTGCTGTAAGTTTTCGATAAGAATGAAATCTCGATTCAATTCAGAATTTCTTCGATAAAAAAAAAAGATGAGATTTTTATTCTTAAAATCAATAAGATCAGAAATAAGATTCAGATAAGTCTGGAAATTAGGAACCCTCGATTCAAAAAGCGAAATTCTGATATTTTCTATTGTATATTATATTGAAATTGAATTTGAATAAGGGAAGGGGCGATGATCTTTAATCAGCTAATCAACTTATTTCTTCTTTTGTTCTGACCTTTCCTTTATAAGATTCCATACAATATCTAATTATAGATATGGATATAGCAAGAAATCTTTGGTAATGAAAAAATACGAATCTTATTACATTAGAATATTACATTAGAAAGAAATTCGTAAAAATCAATTGAAAAAAAAACTTCCTTCGTTTTTCATCTTTAGAGCGTCATATCAAAATAGTGTATAGTGTGTGTCGTAAAATAGGTGATCTATTTCCTTAAAAAAAAAAGATCTTATCTTGGAGATTTGTAATGCTTACTCTTAAACTATTCGTTTACACAGTAGTAATATTCTTTGTTTCTCTCTTCATCTTCGGATTCTTATCTAATGATCCGGGGCGTAATCCTGGGCGTGAAGAATAAAAAAAGAGATGAGATTCGTTTTTACTTTTTTTTTCATAGGTATTTCATAGGTAAATGTAGAAAGAAATGGAATAGATGCTAGATAAAGATAAAAGATTCATAAAAGAAAATAATCGAAATTTCTTCCGATTCTAAAATCTCAAGTTATCAGGGGGGTCGGAGAGAGAGGGATTCGAACCCTCGGTACGAATAATTCGTACAACGGATTAGCAATCCGACGCTTTAGTCCACTCAGCCATCTCTCCCCATTCCAAATTGGAAATTTCTCATGTGATTTCACACGTGAAGTGAAGATTGAGAACAATTTTTCTTTTCTTCGAAACAGATTTCTCCAATAGAAAGAATACCTTACTTCTTTTATTTTGTACAAAAGGTTCATTTCCCCGGCCTGGTTAAGTATAAGTACTGGCCGGGCCAGTACTTCTTTTGTTCCAACGAAG